AACCAAATATTTGTCATGCTATTGTTCTCTCGAATCTATGGAGTAAGACATTGATTTTTCAATAAGATCAACTATGTTCATTGCATAATAAGCTCCCTTGAAAAGCATTGGCGCACGTGTAAACGAGGTGCTCTACCTAACTGAGCTATAGCCCTTGTCATAGATATCTTAACATATAGATAATTTCTTGTCAAGATGGATATTTCCTAATCTCACATGATAACTCTTTGATCCGTTTACTGTTAACAGATTGGTATTGCTTAGAAATTATATTCTATCTATAATCCCCGAGGTGATGGGTCTTCTTTTGCGGTGATAAATTACCTACTTAACTCAGTGGTTAGAGTATTGCTTTCATACGGCAGGAGTCATTGGTTCAAATCCAATAGTAGGTAGAACTTATTAGATACCATTGCATTGACTCCGGTATCTAATAAGTTTTTCTACCCATCCTCCTTTTTTCGTTGTATCAGATTAGACTTGATTGTCTTCAATTGGCAGAATCTAAATGTGGTGTATAATAAAGAACTTCTAAAAAACTTCTTTTGATTATTTTGATGTATTGACTAGTAGGAAATAACATTGACAGCCTCTACTCGTGTCCTAGCTCGTCTGAGAGCTAGATTCGCTTCAATCACTTGTCTCTTACCCTCAGCTCTACTCAAGTTAGCTTCAGCTATTTTAAGAGTTTGTTGAGCTTCTTGCGGATCAATGTCAGTACTCATCTCCGCATCATTTCCTAAAATGGTGATCTCATTATTCCCTATTCTAGCAAAACCACCCATCAGAGCCACCGTTAACCATTGGTCGTTGAGGCGTATTCTCAAAAGACCTATATCTACAGCCGTGGCAATAGGGGCGTGGTTCGGTAATACACCAATTTGGCCACTATTTGTAGATAAAATGATTTCTTTCACTTCTGAATCCCAAATAATTCGATTAGGAGTCAGTACACAAAGATTTAAGGTCATTTCTTCAAATTGCTCTCCACTTCTAAGTTCATAGCTTTCGCGGTAGCTTCATCGATGTTACCCACCAAATAAAAAGCCTGCTCGGGCAGACCATCTAATTCTCCGGAAAGGATCAGTTGAAACCCCCTAATTGTTTCTGCAAGACCAACATATTTTCCTGGAGAACCAGTAAATACTTCTGCCACGAAGAAGGGTTGTGATAAGAAACGCTCAATTTTTCGTGCTCTTGCTACAGTTAAACGATCCTCCTCGGATAATTCATCCAACCCAAGAATAGCTATAATGTCCTGAAGTTCTTTGTAACGTTGTGAAGTTTGCTTAACTCTTTGCGCAGTTTCATAATGTTCCTCGCCAACGATCCGAGGTTGTAACATAGTTGACGTTGAATCTAAAGGATCTACTGCTGGATAAATACCCTTGGCAGCTAATCCTCTTGATAGTACGGTAGTAGCATCTAAATGTGCAAATGTAGTGGCAGGAGCAGGGTCGGTCAAATCGTCCGCAGGTACATAAACTGCTTGGATCGAAGTTATAGATCCCTCTTTGGTAGAAGTAATTCTTTCTTGCAAAGAACCCATTTCTGTACTAAGGGTAGGTTGATAACCCACTGCAGAAGGCATTCTCCCTAATAATGCGGATACTTCTGATCCTGCTTGGACAAAACGAAAGATATTGTCGATGAATAGAAGCACATCTTGTTCATTAACATCCCGGAAATATTCTGCCATAGTTAGGGCAGTCAAACCAACTCTCATACGAGCTCCCGGCGGTTCATTCATTTGACCATAGACTAAAGCTACTTTTGATTCTGCAAGATTTTTTTCATTAATTACTCCGGATTCTTTCATTTCCATGTAAAGATCATTTCCTTCACGAGTACGTTCTCCTACTCCGCCAAATACGGATACGCCTCCATGAGCTTTGGCAATGTTGTTGATCAATTCCATGATGAGTACTGTTTTACCTACTCCAGCTCCCCCAAATAGTCCGATTTTTCCTCCACGGCGATAAGGAGCTAAAAGATCTACCACCTTAATACCTGTTTCAAAGATTGATAATTTCGTATCTAACTGTATAAAGGCAGGCGCAGATCTATGAATAGGAGATGTTGTGCGAGTATCTACAGGACCTAAATTATCAACAGGCTCTCCAAGAACGTTGAAGATTCGCCCGAGAGTAGCTCCACCGACTGGAACACTTAGAGGAGCTCCCGTGTTAATCACTTCCATTCCTCTCATCAGCCCATCTGTAGCACTCATAGCTACAGCTCTAACTCGATTATTTCCTAATAATTGTTGTACCTCACAAGTCACATTAATTTGCTGACCGACAGTATCTCGACCCTTAACTACCAAAGCGTTATAAATATTAGGCATTTTGCCCGGGGGAAAAACGACATCCAGTACTGGGCCAATAATTTGAGCGATACGCCCTAGTTTTTTTTCTTCAAGTGTGGAAACCGCAGGGCTAGAAGTAGTAGGATTGATTCTCATAATTATAATAAAGTGAAATATGTCGAAATCCTTTTT